GGTACAAAGACAAACAAGTCCAGATTAAGTTCTTGCTCCTATTTTTATTTTACCCTAACCCAGTCTTAAAAGACTTAATCCCATTGATTGAATTTCATTAGTACTAAGAACTCCCTCTTGTTTAGAATTCAGAAATCCACAGAAAATGAATAATTGGGATAGGGAATATTGGTTCTTTCGCATTTCGATTCAAAATCAGAAACATGAATCACATTCTATCCAATATTAGACCTTTAAACAGAACGTTGTTCAAAAAAGCAATCTTTATTCTGATAGAATGGATATGCTCTGGGACGGAAGGATTCGAACCTCCGAATAGCGGGACCAAAACCCGTTGCCTTACCACTTGGCCACGCCCCAATTTCTATTGGACACTAATAAAGAATAATATTGTTCTTGGTTGTTCGTCAATTTCAGTCCAAATATCTATAAAATAGATTAGATTTTTTTTAGAATTTTTATACATGTAGGTATAGAATTTACCTGAATTTATTGATCATTACATAGAATTCAATTAAGATATTGTATGAAAGTATAATTTCTTCTATTCTCTGTTGAGAATTGGAGGAGTTTTGATTGGGTGGATTCAAAGAAAAAGAAGGATCTTTTTGTCAACCTTACTTTCTTCATTTTTCCTTATATCAATAACTCAATCAAAATGCAATTATCTCCAAGAACAAAATGTCTGTTATGCTTAATATCTTTAGTTTAATCTGTATCTGTCTTAATTCTACTCTTTATTCGAGTAGTCCTTTCTTGGCCAAATTGCCCGAGGCCTATGCTTTTTTGAATCCAATCGTAGATATTATGCCAGTCATACCTCTACTCTTTTTTCTCTTAGCCTTTGTTTGGCAAGCTGCTGTAAGTTTTCGATGAGATCTTTAATACTATCGTAGAAAAGTCATGATTTATTCAAGAAAAAAAAAAAATTCTAACAATTGATAAGATCAGATAAGTCTTACAGTATCAATCCTCGATTCAAAATTGAAATTCGTGGATAGCTGCGATAAATCCGACTCATCCCATTTTCCCATTCGGACCCCTTTCCAGTGAAAGACCTTATCCTATTAGGGTCCCCCACAATATCTAATTGTGGGTATGAAATAAGTTTTTGTTTGGTAATGTAATGAAGGACTCTTCTTACAAATGAAATGAATTTTCATTTCTGAAAATTATTTTCTATTTCTAGAAAGCACTTCATTTCTTGGTGTCAAAACACGATATGTGGTATAAAAATAGAGGATCTATTCTCTTTTTTTTTTCAAAAAATGATCTTGGAGCTTGTGTAATGCTTACTCTCAAACTCTTCGTTTACACAGTAGTGATATTCTTTGTTTCTCTCTTCATCTTTGGATTCCTATCTAATGATCCAGGACGTAATCCTGGACGTGAAGAATAAAATAAAAAATCAGTTTTCCTTGCTTGATTTTTAAATTTTCTTAGGATTTTTTCTATTCCACGCGTTTAACTAGAAAAAAGTTTGCAAAATTGGAAAGATAAATCAAATATCAAGTGATCAACGGAAACGGAAAGAGAGGGATTCGAACCCTCGGTACGAAAAACTCGTACAACGGATTAGCAATCCGCCGCTTTAGTCCACTCAGCCATCTCTCCCAATTGAAAAAGATAATTACTATGTTACATTACATATAATCTAAGGATTCAAAAATTCGTTCTTTCTCTGTCTTTATTATATAACGATGTACAATTTTTATCAGCAATTCTATTTAGATAAAGTAAGGACGCGAAAGATTCAAAAGATACAAACAATAGAAAGAAAACTAAAGAAGACCTCTTTGCTTTGATTTTGTTCGAAAGGGCCTTTTTATTTCCATGGCCTGGCCTGGTCAGTACCTAGCCGGGCCTTTTTTTTTGTTTCAACGAATCCTAAATAAAATGATTTATCTGATTTGAAAACAAAAATGGTTGAACAACAAAAAAAAAGAAGAAGGACTTTGTGTCATTTCTTATTATTCTTTCTTCTTTTTTGATTGACTTTACTACCTTAGGGGAATCAAAAAAGAAAACTATGAATTCTTACACACAATGCATTTTTATGTTATAATTTCAATGGTTTGTTTTGGCGAGCCCTATCTATCAAAACTCCTCCAGCAAAAGAAAAGAGAGAACTTAGTTATTTAAATAAGGCCCCTTTCTTTTCGGAATCTCATTTTTTCATGATTCTTTTCTAATCCTATCTTGATTACGTCCAATTCCCCTCTTCGACAAAATCGACAAAAGGTCCATTTGTATACAATAATCGCATTGTAGCGGGTATAGTTTAGTGGTAAAAGTGTGATTCGTTCTATTAACCCCCTTAATAGTTAAGGGGTCTTTCGGTTTGATTCATATTCCGATCAAAAACTTTATTTCTTAAAAGGATTTAATCCTTTACCTCTCAATGACAGATTCGAGGAACAATATACATTATCGTGATTTGTATCCAAGGTTACTTAGAAATTGAAAAATTGGGTTATGAAATTGCGAAACATAATCTTTG